TTGATGTCCTGCCCATGAAAGAGACCCCAACCCTAGGAGCCCTGTCAAATGGTGATTCAACATAGATTCTACATCTTGGAACCAAGCCAATTTTGGAGCAGCTTTGTGATAATGAAACCAACCTGCAAAAAGCATTAAGGCTGCAAAGACCAATGCACCAATTGCGGTACAATAGAGTTGTAATTCACTAGTTATTCCAGATGCTCTCCAAATTTGAAAAAAACCAGAGGTTATTTGTATTCCTCGGAACCCTCCCCCTACATCACCATTCAATATTTCTTGGCCCACTATTGGCCAAACCACCTGAGCACTAGGCCTAATGTGAGTAGGATCACTTAACCATGCCTCATAATTGGAAAAACGAGCACCATGAAAATACATGCCACTCAGCCAAAGAAAGATGATAGAGAGTTGGCCGAAATGGGCACTAAAAACTTTTCGGGAAATCTCCTCTAAATCATTAGTATGGCTATCAAAATCATGAGCGTCAGCATGTAGATTCCAGATCCAAGTAGTAGTATCAGGTCCCTTAGCTATTGTTCTTGAGAAATGACCAGGTTTTGCCCATTCCTCGAAAGAAGTTTTTATGGGATCTCTATCTACCAAAATTTTCACTTCTGGTTCCGGTGAACGAATAATCATTGAGTCCTCCTCTTTCCAGACAACACATACAAAGAGACCTGCCAACATAAAACAGAATTAGTGAACTTATTAGAGATGTTTCTATTGAGTTTTGTTCTCTTCTATCTCCCATCTATCTATTTTATATTTTCTTTAATTTAATCTATTTTCTTTAGTTATTCACTAGAACAATTATGATCTCGAAATCAATCCGGGGCAAGTGTTCGAATCTATTATGACATAACAGTGGGGCGCTCAACGGACCTTTTTAAATCTTCTAAAACCTTTTTTGCGAATTTTGAATGGAAGTTAAATAATTTTTTGTGCTGCCTAATCTAATGTATTCATATTTTATTCAGAAGTTCCTAGATGGAACTAATTTTACCTTTTTTATAGAGAAAAAGTATTATTATGTACTTACTCTATTTCAAATCCCGTGAGCAGTCATTAGCATTCATTATTAGGCAATATACCGGTATTTTTTTTTTATTTTTTCGAAAGGTCTATTTTCTTTTATTAATTTGATTGAATATTAGTTTGAATAGCAGAAAAAGGAGAAAATTCTCTACTATATCCACATATCGTTTATCTCTATGAAATACTAGACGAAATCTAACAATTTTAGAAGGGATATAATATAATTAAATTCTGTGATTGGTCGTTCCTATAGAAATGATTTTTTAATTTGATTGATGGGAACAACAAATAAGAATTGAAAACTATAGATATCTATCTATATAGATAATTTATCTATATAGATAGATATCATTTTAAATAGATAGAATTTAAGAAGAAAATAGAAGAAAAAAAAATAAATAAACAGAGTGTTCTTATTCAAAACGCCCTGTGATCTTCAACCAATTCTGTGCTTCAATATAATTACCGGGGGTAAGGGCTATAGCTTGTTTCCAATATTCAGCGGCTTGATTAAACCAAGACTCCGCAACTTCCGAGTCTCCCTGTCGAATGGCCTGTTCTCCTCGGTCGGAATAGGTGAGTAAATTCCTTTCCTTAGAACCGTACTTGAGAATTTCCTGACTCATACGGCTCAGCAGTCAATTCTTTTTTTGTTCTATTATCTTGAAGTTAACTAAAAGAAAAAAAAGAAGTTATTAACATAAGTTTCAAACTTGAATTTTGACTAATAAAGAATTTCATCTTTTTTTTTAGTTTTATCTTTTCTCCTACCTTCAGAAAAGGGAATAAAGCATCGGCATTAACACCCTCATTATTTCTATAATTTTCTGAAAGGTAACTATCTCGATTTTATATATCATATACTTTTCTATATAATATATCCATTTCTATAGAATCTTGGAAAAAGTCTTTTCTTTCTTATTTATAAAGTAAAGAGAAAATACTTTCTATCTTTGGGATTTGATACTACACCGCTGCTCGAAATATCGGGGGATCTACTTTATTACATAAGTAGATTCCTGACTTTTCATTACATAAGTAGATTCCTGACTTTTCTATCATGAGATAAGTAAGCAGTTTTTATTGTATCGGCTCAAAACCGCGTTAATTGATCCTTACGATGCTTCCTTTATCAATTAGATCTTTTATCCATAGAAAAAAAGGGAGTATCTAGACATATTGATTTCTTCATATTTTGACTTCTATGAAGTTTCTTTCTTTGCTACAGCTGATAAAAATCGTTGTTTTGGACGATATATGTATATGTAGAAAGCCTTTTTCTATTCTAGTAGTTATTATATTAGTATTTGTGGATTTGCTTGTTCTTTTCTTTTTTCTTTCTATAGTGGAGATAGTCGCACGTAATGACAGATCACGGCCATATTATTAAAAGCTTGGGGTAAGAATGGGTTTCGTTCGAGCGCCCGAAAATAATATTCCAAAGCTTTAGTATGTTCTCCGT